GTGCCTGGGTTAGTATATATATCATGAGCGATACGGAAATGGATCGAGTAATCTCTTTCTTTATCCAAGAAAAGGTATTTTTAGTTTGCATGGTCCAATCATTGATCCCGAAAATTTCTACAATAAAATTAGGTAGGTCGCTAGTATAGTTCCCTATCTATAATTTTGCTATTTACTTAAATATTAAATATAAATAATTTTACTGGAATATTGGAGGAATCCCTTGGATGGGTAGTAAGTACAATTTTGAATGTTTTGCTTATGTACAAAGTAACAAATATTATAATTGGATCGTTCGATCACTTTTCAGTCATTCATTGAATGATAAATCACTACAAGTGAAGGAGATACACGATTTAAATAACGAAAGATCCAATATTTAAAAATTGTATCTAAAATGACTGGAAAAGTAGAAACAAGACCGGATATAATTTGATCATTATGAGCAAATCCAAAATCTTTGTAGACAGAGCCAATCATTAATTCCCAACCGTGGGGCGAATGGAATCCTATACATAAATCAGTTAATAAAAGAATAGAAAAAGCTTTTATTGTGTCGCTTAAGTTGTATAGGAATTCTTGAAACCAAGAGTTAAGAATAACAAGTTCTTCATTACCTAGAATAGAATAACCACTTAGAATACCGAAACAGATTATATTTGTCGAGAAGTGTAAAATTGTATGGATGCGATCCTCGTTGTGCATCTTGATCAATTGGATCGTTTCTTTGTAGATTTCGATGCGAGGCTTTTGTAAATGTGTTTCCGGGTATTCCTTTATCATTTCGTCCAAACGTAAGAGTTCCTCTAAGTCTATGAATTCTTTTAGAATACTCTTTTCTTGAATATCATTCAAAAAAATTTCGGATTGCCTAGTATTCCACCAATTAGTAAACCAAGATTCCAGACTTTTATTAAATGAGAGAGAGATCCACCAAGGCAAAAATACTATAGATGCAAGATATAGAAGGGAAATTAATACTTTCTTTTTTGCCATTTTTTCGTCTGTGAATTTTTAAATTTTTAATGAACGCACCTCATTCGTCGACTCTATATGATACTAATATTTCTATCAAGCATAAGTTCTATTACAAGTCATCGATGTATTTCCGGATTTTTTTGTGATTCAGTACAGCGGTTAGTCCTTGAATTTAGAAAGAATATAGAATAAGAAAGAGCCCTCTTCAAATTAATAGTAGTCGGATTTCGAGACGAAAGAACTCCCGTTCTATCAAAATATCAAATATTTAGAAAAAAAATTCTTTACTTTATGATGAAATGTTTTGTTTTGATATATGATGAATCTATCATTTAGATTTGTTACTGAATTGAGTTAAGTGGATTTACATACGCATAAAAAAAATTGTGGACATAAACAATTTAGTTTTAGAATTGTTTCATATACGTTTGCTTTGGCTCGAGTAAGCGTTCTGAAGAAACTTCAGTTAAGTTATGCTATAGAAAAAAAGATGATTCTTGAGTTTTTTATCTCTTGCAAAGTATTCATTCTTCAGTTCCTTTTTTCAAAATACTTCAATTGGTACACGCAAGAAATAGGCCAATTCAGCAGCTTTTTGCTCAATCTCTCGTGGAGTAAAATTCTCATCAGTACGAGTCAAGGGAATGGCTCCTTGTCCTTTTATTTCCATATAAAGGACACGACGAGCATAAATACCCTCTTTAATTTCTATTCTGATGGACTGAATGTCTTTCATAAGGAATCGGAGGAATATGCGACGATTTTTTCCAGGAAATCCCCAACGAAAAATACACACTATGCCCTCTTTTATATCGAATCGATCATAACCACTACCTACATTCCACGAAATTGTGCACCACAAATAGGAGCTAATAAAAAGACCCGCGATCCCATAGAAAGACATCACGATACCTTGTGGAAAAAAAATTATTTGCTGAGAAGGAAATAAAGATATAAAATTCCTACCAAAATAACTGGACGTTCCAACCAATAAAAACCCTAATGAACCTAAAAAAAGAATAAAGGCCCAACAGAAATTACTTGTTTTTCGAGACCCCGCTATAAGTTCTACCCATATACGTTCTGATCGCCAACTCATACTCTAACTAGACCTAGTTGCATTTTATTGGAATTGGGAGAATAACAAAAATAATTTTTTTTTTTACTTTTTTTTTGTTTCCGAAGTAACTCTCATCAACCAGCACTATTATGATGTGAACCTTTAGGGATAATTCATCGAATTTCTTAGATCCAAACTAAAATAATAACATCCCTTTCATATGATTTCCTAATACATATAGATGACTTTCCATTTCAGAAATTCTCCCCGATCCCGATCTATTTGAAAATAGTTATAATTCATTTATCATGTTTACACATACATAAGAGCTTATGCCCGAAGGAAGCCGCATACTATACCATATTTTACTAAATAGATATCCGTGTTATGATCCAAGTAAGTCTTGAAAAAAATATATATATATATAAGATTTGTCCTTGTTGTATCTAAAAAATCTTGTTTTTTTGAACATAAAGAGATAAAGAAGCCATTGCAATTGCCGGAAATACTAAGCCCACTAAAGGCACAAAAATGGAGGGGAGACTGTTGAGAGTTATCATAGAATGGGTACCTCGATTTAATATTTGTACCTGTTATTTATTGTTATATTTATTGTTTTATATTTGAACCTTATCCTTATATTGTTATAAAGATATCTTATAATTCATATATAATTGTTATATTATACTAAGTATACCTAAGTGAGTATATATATACTTAATAGGGATAGGGAGTCTATAAGTATATGTTTTAAGAAATCTATATTAATTTAATAAATATATATTAATTAATAAATAAATATATAAATAAATGGACCTATTCATCTTTCTACATGTTTCTAATTCATCTTTCTACATGTTTCTACATGAAATATATATATACGATAATCCACCCTTTTTCTATTCGTATTAGTAGTTATTATCTTTTCTTGTCTTATAAATTTCATAATTTAATAAAATTTTAAAGTATTTCCTAAAAACTCCTAAAGAATTCGTTATAATACGATCCAACAAAAAGGATTCTTAGTGGGGATTATTTTCGGGAGATATAGAAAGATGCAAGACCTTGTTAACTAATTCCACGGAAGAAAGCGAAAGAATTCACTCTTTTATTTTGAAAGAATTCACTCTTTTGTTTAATAGAGATTTCCTAGTTAGTATTAGTAACCAGGAATATCGATAAAAAAACGATCCGGATGGTTCTTTCTACAATTCAATCTTATGTTACCAAAGTCAAAATCCATTCTTCGGATTTTGACTTTGATTCCTATAAATTAAATAACTACTTGATCACCACACATAAAAAAATTTATTAAGTTTTATTAAATTAATACTCTTATTAAATATTAAATTAAGACTCTAAGGCTCTAATCTAATTTTCATTCAAAGGAAAGAAAGCATGTAGCCGAAATAACTCACTCAGAACGCCCTTTAAAGGATTACGTGGTACGATTGGATCGAATAAGCCCTTATGGAATAAATATTCAGCCACTTGTGAATCCTCAGGTACTGTCTTATTCAATGTTTGTTCAATTACTCTTTTACCTGCAAATGCAATATAAGCATTGGGTTCGGCAATAATGATATCTCCCAACATACCAAAACTAGCCGTCACCCCGCCTGTGGTAGGGGATGTAAGGATTGCTACATAAAATAACTTTTTATTTAATTGATAATCATATAAAGCGGAAGATATTTTAGCCATTTGCATCAGGCTCAAGCTTCCTTCTTGCATGCGTGCTCCTCCGGAAGCACACACTAGAATAAGAGGTAAAAATTGATTGGTAGCATACTCGGCCAAACGTGTGATTTTTTCGCCCACTACAGATCCCATACTACCACCCATAAACTGAAAATCCATAACACCAATTGCTACGGGAATACCATTTAGTTGACCTGTGCCTGTTTGAACAGCCTCAGTTAATCCTGTATTTTTTTGATAAGAATCAATACGATCTTTATAAGGTTCCTCCTCCGAATGAAATTCAATGGGATCCAGAGAGACCATGTCTTCGTTCATAGGATCCCAAGTACCGGGATCAATCGAAAGTTCGATTCTATCAAAACTACTCATTTTCAAATGACATCCACATTGTTCACAAATATTCATTTTTGATTTTAAAAATTTCTTATAATTTAATCCATAACAATTTTCGCATTGAATCCACAAATGCCTGTATTTTTGAGTTACATTTAAATTATTAGAACTTATACTAAAATCACTATCATCTGTGCTAGTTTTTATACTGGAACTCTCGCTTTTACTACTATTTACGCTTTCGCCACAAATGTAACTATAAATGTAGCTGTCACTGTAATTGTTACTGTTGCTTAAAATATAACTATCAATACAAATTTGAGAACCAAGATAACTGTCAATACAACTATTAATGTGATTATTCCAACTATAATGAGAATTAGTATCATACATGTAATGATCGTGGCGAGTATCGTCACTTTGGGGTGCATTATTCATATAACTAGAAGTCTGATAACTATAAAAAGAACTTTTTAGTTCACTTAGAAAAGAACGGTTGTTGTCAATCTCAAAATTTTTATTTTCAATATCAAAATATATGGAATAACTGTCCCTATTACTATCCCTAACGAAAAAAGTGTCATCAGATATGAAATTCCGAATGTATCTGTCGCCGACTAAATGATCAACATTACTGTAATTAGACTTGTCGCTAAAATTTAAAATGTCTTTATCCATATCATTTAAAATTGGATCTTCACTTACACTGGTATTTTCAAAAGGACCAAGACTGTCCATTGATTTACTTAGCCTACACCTGTATTCTAACTCCCCGTTAAACAACATCGAATCGAACCGCCATTTTTCCATAGAACTTTCTTGCCCCTCATTTCCATGAAAATACAATAGATGAATAGTCATTCGATGAAAATCATTTGAATATTCCGATCAGAATAAGCATATAAATCCAATCACTAGGGTTAGT